GTACGCTACTAAAAAATTTCTGCCTCTTATTATAGTGTGTGCTTCAGGGGGGGCGCGGATGCAAGAAGGAAGTTTGAGCTTGATGCAAATGGCTAAAATATCTTCTGCTTTATATGATTATCAATCAAATAAAAAGTTATTTTATGTACCGATCCTTACATCGCCTACTACAGGTGGGGTGACTGCTAGTTTTGGTATGTTGGGGGATATCATTATTGTTGAACCTAATGCCTACATTGCATTTGCGGGTAAAAGAGTAATTGAACAAACATTGAATAAAACAGTACCTGAAGGTTCACAAGCGGCTGAATATTTATTCCAGAAGGGCTTATTCGATCTAATCGTACCACGTAATCCTTTAAAAAGTGTTTTGAGTGAGTTATTTCAGCTCCACGCTTTCTTTCCTTTGAATCAAAATTCAATCAAGTAGAATAGAGCATTAAGCTCCTTGTAGTAAAAAAGTAGTTAGTTTATCGAAGTCCAAGTAAAAATAAGACGAATGAGGTTTCTTTGTTGACATAAGATCTAATTGTAGAAAGAATCAAAAGTTGCGTATAACTCTTTTTTCTATATTCCTGATTACTAATTAAGAAGCCTTTATCCACAAGATAAAAGAGTGAATTCTTCTTTTCGTGAAATTAGGAAAATAAAACGAATTTCCTCTTTCCGTCTTACGTATGTATATATAATTCGAATAATATGGATATATAGTTTTGTATCTTTCTATATCTTATCTCCCGAGAATCCCATTTTGACTAAGAATCCCTTTTAGATTCTAACGAATCTTTCGATAATTTGTAAGAAACTTTTTCTTTATTAAATTATTAGTATTAGAAGACAAGAGCAAAAGACGAAGAAAATAATAAAGGCGATTATCATACATCTATTTTCCATATCTTTCATGTAGAAAGATGAATAAGTTCATTATATACTCACTTAAATATAGACTTAGATCTATACTAATTAAATTAAGAAATTCGAACTGAATATTTAATTTAAGAAATCTAAATTAATAATAATTAGAATTCTTAATTATTATTATATATTATAAAATATATTTATAAATAATAATACCAGGTACAAATCGTAAATCGAGGTATCCATTCTATGATAACTTTGATAACTTTCGACTTTCCCGCGGTTTTGGTGCCCTTAGTAGGCCTAGTACTTCCGGCAACGGCAATGGCTTCTTTATCTCTTCATGTTCAAGAAAATAAGACTGTTTAGGTCTGATGGGCCCAACTCTTATCTATTTTTTCCACTTTTTTGCAAAACTTAGACTTGTATCATAACACGGATATCTATTTAGTGGAATATGGTGTAACATGTGGCTTCCGCTGAACATAAAGGAGAGACTTTTACGACTGCAGAAAGATGATATATGAGTAAATAAATTCTATCTATTGAAAAAAAAAAAAATATCAGGATCCCCGGATGACTGAAATGTAAAGTCGGTGTATCTATATGTATATCGATGGGATCATGCGAAGGATGTGTTTTTATTTTAGATCTAACCAATTTGATGAATTACTCTGAAAAGTTCACAACAAACTAGTACTAGTTGATGAGAGTTACTTTGGAAACAAAAAGAGTAAGGTCTGGGGTATTCTCTCAATTCCAATAAAACGAAACCGGATCAAGTATGAGTTGTCGATCAGAACATATATGGATAGAACCTATAACAGGGTCTCGAAAAACAAGTAATTTCTGCTGGGCCGTTATCCTTTTGTTAGGTTCATTAGGATTCTTATTGGTTGGAATTTCCAGTTATCTTGGTAGAAACTTGATATCTTTATTTCCATCTCAGCAAATCCTTTTTTTTCCACAAGGGATTGTGATGTCTTTCTATGGGATCGCGGGTCTCTTTATTAGCTCTTATTTGTGGTGCACAATTTCGTGGAATGTGGGAGGTGGTTATGATCGATTTGATAGAAAAGAAGGAATGGTGTGTATTTTTCGTTGGGGATTTCCTGGAAAAAATCGTCGCATCTTCCTCCGATTCCTTATAAAAGATATTCAATCCGTCAGAATAGAAGTTAAAGAGGGTATTTATACTCGTCGTGTCCTTTATATGGACATAAGAGGCCAGGGGGCCATTCCCTTGACTCGTACTGATGAGAATGTTACTCCACGGGAAATTGAACAAAAAGCTGCCGAATTGGCCTATTTCTTGCGTGTACCGATTGAAGTCTTTTGAGAAATGAGCTGAAAAGAATGAATGCTTTCTCAGCAGGAAGAAAAAACTCAAGAATCCCCTTTCTTTTTCTATAACAGAACTTATGAAGTTTGTTCAGAACGCCCATGCGAGTCAAAGAAGACGTATATGGAACAACCATAAAACAAAACCCTTTTTGTGGTCTTTTCTGTATATCGAAATCTACACAACTCAATTCAATAACAAAATAAGTAACAAATCGAAATAATAGATTCATCTTCTATATCAAAATTCAAAATCAAAGCATTTCGAAATATAGAATTGTTTTTTTTTCAAAATAAAAATAGAGGATATTTTGATATAATGATAGAAAAGAATATTACTATTTATTACTTAAATCTTAAATAAAGTAGTTCTTTCGGGCATTCATCGAAAGGAGATACTTGCTTCGAATTTGACCAATTGCGATATCGATATCTGGAAACACTATTTTTTGTTGATTATTTCTTCATTCGAAGTGGAGTCTTAATCTATTTCTGTATTCTTTCTAGATTCAAAGACTGACTGCGAAATCACAAATAAAAAAGAGTGAATAGATTTATAGGTTGATACCTTATATAGAATCGAACTTATGCGTGAGATAACTATCAGATCGCATAGAGTCAACTAATGAAGTGGGTTCATTAAAAATTCATAAATTCTAAAAAATGGCAAAAAAGAAAGCATTCACTCCTCTTTTATATCTTGCATCTCTAGTATTTGTACCCTGGTGGATTTCTCTCTCATTTAATAAAAGTCTGCAATCGTGGGTTACTTATTGGTGGAATACTAGACAATCCGAAATTTTTTTGAATGATATTCAAGAAAAGAATATTCTAGAAAAATTCATAGAATTAGAGGAAATTCTTCTCTTGGAGGAAATGATCAAAGAATACTCGGAGACACATCTACAAAACCTTCGTATAGGAATCCATAAAGAAACGATCCAATTAATCAAGATACACAACGAGGATCGTATCCATACAATTTTGCACTTCTCGACAAATATAATCTGTTTCGTCATTCTAAGTGGTTATTCTATTTTGGGTAATGAAGAACTTGTTATTCTTAACTCTTGGGCTCAGGAATTTATATATAACTTAAGTGACACAATAAAAGCTTTTTCTATTCTTTTATTAACTGATTTATGTATCGGATTCCATTCGCCCCACGGTTGGGAACTAATGATTGGCTCTGTCTACAAGGATTTTGGATTTGTTCATAATGAACAAATCATATCCGGTCTTGTTTCTACTTTTCCAGTCATTCTAGATACAATGTTTAAATTTTGGATTTTCCGTTATTTAAATCGTGTTTCTCCGTCACTTGTAGTGATTTATCATTCAATGAATGATTGAAAAAGGATCCACTGATATTATTCCAATTCTAATGTTTCTTACTTTGTAGTTGTACATAAGCAAAGCATGGAAAATCGTACTTATTCTTTATATTTCTATATTTCTACCCATCTCGGAGATTCATCCTATATATTATTTCAGTCAAATTATTCCAGTAAAGATAAATAGCAGAATCGCGGATAGGGAACTATATTAGCGACCTACCCAATTTATTGTAGAAATTTTCGGGATCAATGGTTGGACCATGCAAACTAGAAAGACTTTTTCTTGGATAAAGGAACAGATTACTCGATCCATTTCCGTATCGTTCATGATATATATCATAACTCGGACATCCAGTTCAAGTGCATATCCCATTTTTGCACAGCAGGGTTATGAAAATCCACGAGAAGCCACTGGGCGTATTGTATGTGCCAATTGCCATTTAGCTAATAAGCCCGTGGATATTGAAGTTCCACAAGCAGTACTTCCTGATACTGTATTTGAAGCAGTTGTTCGAATCCCTTATGATATGCAACTAAAACAAGTTCTTGCTAATGGTAAAAGGGGGGCTTTGAATGTGGGGGCTGTTCTTATTTTACCGGAGGGTTTTGAATTAGCTCCTGTCGATCGGATTTCTCCCGAGATGAAAGAAAAGATAGGCAATCTGTCTTTTCAGAGCTATCGCCCCAATAAAAAAAATATTCTTGTGATAGGCCCTGTTCCTGGTCAGAAATATAGTGAAATCACCTTTCCTATTCTTTCCCCGGACCCCACTACAAACAAAGATGTTCACTTCTTAAAATATCCTATATACGTAGGCGGAAACAGGGGGCGGGGTCAGATTTATCCCGACGGGAGCAAGAGTAACAATACAGTTTATAATGCTACAGCAGCAGGTATAGTAGGCAAAATAATACGAAAAGAAAAGGGGGGTTACGAAATAACCATAGCGGATGCATCGGATGGGCGTCAAGTGGTTGATATTATCCCTCCAGGGCCAGAACTTCTTGTTTCAGAAGGTGAATCTATCAAATTGGATCAACCATTGACCAGTAATCCTAATGTGGGCGGATTTGGTCAGGGAGATGCAGAAATAGTACTTCAAGATCCATTACGTGTCCAAGGCCTTTTGTTCTTCTTGGCATCTGTTATTTTGGCACAAATCTTTTTGGTTCTGAAAAAGAAACAGTTCGAGAAGGTTCAATTATCAGAAATGAATTTCTAGACTCGCTGATTTATCGACATTGAACTCATAACGTAAAAAAAAAAAAGAATAAAAATCTTTTTGACGATTATCCATGATTAAAAAATTATATTCTGAAAAGCCTTTTGATTATTTATATTCGTTTTCTATGAGATGTTGGGAATTTCTTGTATTGCATTCCTAGTCATAGTAGGTAGATTGTGAACAAGATTTGTTTGACTTTACCCCTTCTTTGTCTTTGTTTCTTTATTTTAATCCAAAT